GCTAGCGTAGCTTAACCAAAGCAGAGTACTGAAGATGCTAAGATGGGCCCTGAAAAGTCCCGCAGGCACAAAAGCTTGGTCCTGACTTTACTAACAACTCTGATCAAACTTACACATGCAAGTATCCGCATCCCAGTGAAAATGCCCCCCGCCCCCCGTCCGGAAATAGGGAGTTGGTATCAGGCACACAAATTTGTAGCCCATGACACCTAGCTTTGCCACGCCCCCAAGGGAATTCAGCAGTGATAAACATTAAGCCATAAGTGAAAACTTGACTTAGTCATGATCTAAAGAGTCGGTAAAACTCGTGCCAGCCACCGCGGTTATACGAGAGACCCAAGTTGTTAGCCAACGGCGTAAAGGGTGGTTAGAACTAAAAACAACAAACTGAGACCGAACACCTTCAAGGCTGTTATACGCTTCCGAAGCAACGAAGAACAATAACGAAAGTAGCCTCACTAACTCGAACCCACGAAAGCTAGGACACAAACTGGGATTAGATACCCCACTATGCCTACCCCTAAACACGATATGAAACTACGTACATATCCGCCTGGTTACTACGAGCATTAGCTTAAAACCCAAAGGACTTGGCGGTGCTTTAAAACCATCTAGAGGAGCCTGTTTTAAAACCGATACTCCCCGTTCAACCTCACCCCTCCTTGTTTTAACCGCCTATATACCACCGTCGTCAGCCTACCCTGTGAAGGGCAAATAGTAGACAAAATTGGCACAGCCAAAAACGTCAGGTCGAGGTGTAGCGAATGGAGGGGGACAAAATGGGCTACATTCTCTGCCTAGAGAACACGAAAGATGTGCTGAAATGCACACCCGAAGGAGGATTTAGCAGTAAGCAAGAAATAGAGTGTCATGCTGAAACCGGCTATGAAGCGCGCACACACCGCCCGTCACTCTCCCCAAACTCTTAATTTAAAAATAACTAATAAGCCACCAAAAGAAAAGGGGAGGCAAGTCGTAACATGGTAAGTGTACCGGAAGGTGCACTTGGAAAAACCGGAGCATAGCTTAACAGCTTAAAGCACCTCCCTTACACCGAGTTGACGCCCGTGCAAATCGAGCTGCCCCGACACCTAACAGCTAGCCCCCACCCCACCCACAACAAACCACTATAAATACCCCCTAAGATACTTAACTAAACAAAACAAATCATTTTTCCACCCTAGTATAGGAGATAGAAAAGGAACTAGGAGCTATAGATAAAGTACCGCAAGGGAACGCTGAAAGAGAAATGAAATAACCCAGTAAAGTAAAAAAAAGCAGAGATTACACCTCGTACCTTTTGCATCATGATTTAGCTAGTATAATTAGGCAAAGAGCACTTTAGTCTAACACCCCGAAACTGAATGAGCTACTCCAAGACAGCCTTTATAGGGCACATCCGTCTCTGTGGCAAAAGAGTGGAAAGAGCTTTGAGTAGAGGTGATAAACCTACCGAGTTCAGTTATAGCTGGTTGCCCGAGAACTGAGTATAAGCTCAGCCTTTTGGCTTCTTAACTCCATAACTATTTATATTAACCCGACTTTAAGAAACCAAAAGAGTTAATCAAAGGGGGTACAGCCCCTTTGATACAAGAAACAACTTTTAACAGGAGGATAAGGATCATAAAAAATCAAGGCACCGCGCTTAAGTAGGCTTAGAAGCAGCCACCACAAGAAAGCGTTAAAGCTCTAGCACATCCCTGCCACAAATACCAATAAAACACTCCTAACCCCTTCCCCTACCGGGCTTTTCTATGCTTCCATAGAAGAAATTATGCTAAAATGAGTAATAAGGGGCCGACCCCCTCCAAGCACAAGTGTACATCAGAACGAACCCCCACCGAAATTCAACGGACCCAACCAAAGAGGGAAATAAATATTAAACTCACAACAAGAAAAACATTTAACACTTTTCCGTTACCCCTACACTGGTGTGCCAAATAGGAAAGACTAAAAGAAAAAGAAGGAACTCGGCAAACTCAAAGCCTCGCCTGTTTACCAAAAACATCGCCTCTTGCTTCAGTGAATAAGAGGTCACGCCTGCCCTGTGACTATATGTTTAACGGCCGCGGTATTTTGACCGTGCAAAGGTAGCGCAATCACTTGTCCTTTAAATGTGGACCTGTATGAATGGCATAACGAGGGCTTAGCTGTCTCCTTTCTCAAGTCAATGAACTTGATCTCCCCGTGCAGAAGCGGGGATAAAACCATAAGACGAGAAGACCCTATGGAGCTTTAGACAAAAAACAGCCCCTGTCAATAAACCCTAAATAAAGGGAATAAACCTAGTGAACCTGTTTTAATGTCTTTGGTTGGGGCGACCGCGGGGTAACAAAAAACCCCCATGTGGAATGAAAACACCCTTTTTAAACCCAAGAGTCACCACTCTAGGATACAGAACATCTGACCAATAATGATCGGCTAAAGCCGATTAACGAACCGAGTTACCCTAGGGATAACAGCGCAATCCTCTTTTAGAGTCCATATCGACAAGAGGGTTTACGACCTCGATGTTGGATCAGGACATCCTAATGGTGCAGCCGCTATTAAAGGTTCGTTTGTTCAACGATTAAAGTCCTACGTGATCTGAGTTCAGACCGGAGTAATCCAGGTCAGTTTCTATCTATGAAGTACCTTTTTCCAGTACGAAAGGACCGAAAAAGAGGGGCCAATGTACAAACAAGCCCCACTCTCACTTGCTGAATCCAGCTCAAGCAAATAAGAGAGTACAAAACTAAGTCAAAGAACATGACATGTTAGTGTGGCAGAGCCCGGTATTGCAAAAGCCTTAAACCCTTCGAACAGAGGTTCAACTCCTCTCCCTAACTATGACTACAATACTAATTACCCACTTAATTCACCCCCTAACCATTATTGTACCCGTTCTACTAGCCGTAGCTTTCTTAACATTAATTGAACGAAAAGTTTTAGGTTACATGCAGTTACGAAAGGGGCCCAACATCGTAGGACCTTACGGACTCCTCCAACCCATCGCCGATGGCGTTAAACTTTTCATCAAAGAACCCGTCCGACCATCTACCTCCGCTCCCATCCTATTCATTATTGCCCCTACACTAGCCCTTACTCTCGCCATAATAATATGAACACCAATGCCCCTCCCCTACCCCATCCTTGACTTAAATCTGGCCATTCTATTTGTCCTAGCTATCTCTAGCTTGGCAGTCTACTCTATTCTGGGCTCCGGATGGGCCTCCAACTCAAAATATGCCCTTATAGGATCCCTACGAGCAGTTGCACAAATAATCTCATACGAAGTAAGTCTAGGGCTAATCCTTTTATCATTGATTATTTTTACAGGCAACTTTACCCTACAAACATTTAACGTCACCCAGGAAAGCATTTGACTAATCATCCCAACATGACCCCTTGCAGCAATATGATACATCTCCACGCTAGCCGAAACAAACCGAGCCCCCTTTGACCTAACAGAAGGGGAGTCCGAACTGGTATCTGGGTTCAATGTTGAATATGCAGGAGGCCCCTTCGCCCTATTTTTTCTGGCAGAATATGCCAACATCCTCTTAATAAACACGCTCTCCACAATCCTGTTCCTAGGAGCCTTACATATGCCCGCTCTTCCAGAACTAACCTCTATCAATTTAATATCAAAAACAGCCATTTTATCCCTCATCTTCCTATGAGCCCGAGCCTCCTACCCACGATTCCGATATGACCAGCTAATACACCTCACATGAAAAAACTTCCTACCACTTACATTAGCATTCATTATCTGACATCTTGCACTCCCAACTACAATAGCAGGCCTTCCCCCTCAAATATAAAAGGAACTGTGCCTGAAACAAAGGACCACTTTGATAGAGTGAATCATGAGGGTTAAATTCCCTCCAGCTCCTTAGAAAGAAGGGACTTGAACCCAACCCGGAGAGATCAAAACTCTCAGTGCTTCCACTACACCACTTTCTAGTAAAGTCAGCTAAATAAGCTTTTAGGCCCATACCCTAAAAATGGAGGTTAAAATCCCCCCTTTACAAATGAACCCTTATATTACTGCCTCCCTTTTATTTGGCCTGCTGTTAGGTACAACTATTACAACTACCAGCACACACTGACTAATTGCATGAATGGGCCTAGAAATTAACACCCTAGCTATTATTCCCCTAATAGCCCAACAACACCACCCACGGGCAATTGAAGCCACTACAAAATACTTCTTAACTCAAGCTGCCGCAGCAGCAACCCTCCTCCTCGCAGCTACAACCAACGCCTGAATAACAGGCCAATGAGAGCTACAGCAAGCTACCCACCCAGTCCCAACAACCATAATTACCATTGCATTAGCCTTAAAAATTGGACTAGCCCCACTTCACACCTGACTCCCAGAAGTAATACAAGGACTAGACCTTACAACTGGACTTATCCTAGCCACATGACAAAAAATCGCACCATTCTCCCTTCTACTACAAATTCAACCTAATAACCAAACACTCTTAATCCTCCTCGCCATCCTCTCCATACTTGTCGGCGGGTGGGGAGGCCTAAATCAAACCCAAGTACGTAAAATTCTAGCCTACTCCTCCATCGCCCACCTAGGCTGAATAGTCATTATTCTTCAATTCTCACCAACCCTAGCTGTAATAACCCTAGCACTTTATATCATCATAACCTCCTCCACCTTCCTTGCTTTCATGATAAACAAAACCACAACAATTGGAACCTTAACAATCTCGTGAGCCAAAACCCCGATCATTTCATCCCTAATACCCCTGATCCTTCTGTCATTAGGAGGTTTACCCCCACTAACTGGCTTCATGCCTAAATGACTTATCCTTCAAGAACTTACAAAACAAGACCTAGGCATAACAGCCACATTAGCAGCCCTAAGCGCCCTACTAAGTCTTTATTTTTATCTACGCCTATCCTACGCTATAACCCTAACCATCTCCCCAAATAACCTAACAGGAACACTACCCTGACGAACCCAAACAAATAAAAAAACATTACCAACCGCTATCTTATTATCCTCTTCCATTCTCCTCCTCCCCTTAACCCCTGAAGTACTTACACTCTTTAACACATAAGAGACTTAGGTTAACACCAGACCAAGAGCCTTCAAAGCTCTCAGTGGAAGTGAAAATCTTTCAGTCCCTGATAAGACTTGCAAGCCATTATCTCACATCTTCTGCATGCAAAACAGACACTTTAATTAAGCTAAAGCCTTAACTAGATAGACAGGCCTCGATCCTGCAAACTCTTAGTTAACAGCTAAGCGCCCAAAACCAACGAGCTTCCATCTAACTTTCCCCGCCTAGCAAAAGCAAAAGGCGGGGAAAGCCCCGGCAGACGTCAATCTGCTTCTTTAGATTTGCAATCTAACATGTAACACCCCAGGGCTGATAGAAAGAGGACTTAAACCTCTGTATATGGGGCTACAAACCACCGCTTAACCCTCAGCCATTCTACCTGTGGCAATCACACGCTGATTTTTCTCAACCAATCACAAAGATATCGGCACCCTATACCTAGTTTTTGGTGCCTGAGCCGGAATAGTAGGCACAGCACTAAGTCTTCTTATTCGGGCCGAACTCAGTCAACCCGGCGCACTCTTGGGCGATGACCAGATCTACAATGTAATCGTTACAGCCCATGCATTCGTAATGATTTTCTTTATAGTAATACCAATCATGATTGGAGGCTTTGGGAACTGATTAATCCCACTTATAATCGGAGCCCCAGACATGGCCTTCCCCCGAATGAACAACATAAGCTTCTGACTGCTTCCCCCATCCTTCCTCCTTCTGCTCGCATCCTCTGGAGTAGAAGCCGGAGCGGGTACGGGCTGAACTGTTTACCCACCCCTAGCAGGAAATCTTGCCCACGCAGGGGCTTCTGTAGACCTCACCATCTTCTCTCTTCATCTTGCAGGGGTCTCCTCTATTCTAGGGGCGATCAACTTCATCACAACTATCATTAACATGAAGCCCCCAGCAATCTCACAATACCAAACACCTCTTTTCGTGTGAGCCGTTTTAATTACTGCTGTACTTCTCCTGCTCTCCCTTCCAGTCCTTGCAGCAGGGATTACAATACTTCTCACTGACCGAAACCTAAATACAACCTTCTTTGACCCAGCAGGAGGAGGAGACCCCATCTTGTACCAACACTTATTCTGATTCTTTGGACACCCTGAAGTCTACATTCTAATTCTCCCTGGCTTCGGAATAATTTCACACATCGTAGCCTACTACTCGGGCAAAAAGGAACCATTCGGCTACATGGGCATGGTCTGAGCCATAATGGCCATCGGTCTTCTTGGTTTTATTGTATGAGCCCATCACATGTTTACAGTCGGCATGGACGTAGACACCCGAGCCTACTTTACCTCTGCCACAATAATTATTGCCATCCCCACAGGAGTCAAAGTATTTAGCTGACTTGCAACCTTGCATGGAGGATCAATTAAATGAGAAACCCCTATACTATGAGCCCTCGGCTTCATCTTCCTATTTACAGTGGGTGGCCTAACCGGAATTGTCCTAGCCAATTCATCCCTAGACATCGTATTACACGACACCTACTACGTAGTTGCCCATTTCCACTACGTCCTCTCCATGGGTGCTGTGTTTGCAATTATGGGTGCATTCGTACACTGATTCCCACTATTTTCAGGATACACACTCCACAGCACTTGAACTAAAATCCACTTCGGAGTAATGTTCATTGGTGTCAACCTAACCTTCTTCCCTCAACACTTCCTTGGTCTAGCTGGAATACCTCGACGATACTCCGACTACCCCGACGCCTACGCCCTATGAAACTCCGTCTCCTCAATTGGCTCAATAGTCTCTCTAGTGGCAGTAATTATGTTCCTCTTTATCCTCTGAGAGGCCTTCACCGCTAAGCGAGAAGTCCAATCAGTTGAACTAACAATGACAAATGTAGAATGACTACACGGGTGCCCTCCTCCTTACCACACATTCGAAGAGCCCGCCTTTGTCCAAACTCAAACCTCTATCCGAGAAAGGGAGGAATCGAACCCCCGTAAACTGGTTTCAAGCCAGCTACAAAACCACTCTGTCACTTTCTTCATAAGACTCTAGTAAAATGGCAATTACACTACTTTGTCAAGGTAGAATTGTGGGTTAAACCCCCACGTGTCTTATTATTAATGGCACATCCTTCACAACTAGGGTTTCAAGATGCAGCTTCACCAGTAATAGAAGAACTCCTTCACTTCCACGACCATGCTCTAATAATCGTATTCCTTATTAGCACATTAGTACTTTACATTATTGTTGCTATAGTCTCCACCAAACTAACTAACAAGTACATTCTAGACTCTCAAGAGATTGAAATTATCTGAACTATCCTACCAGCTATTATTCTTATCCTCATTGCCCTCCCTTCCCTCCGAATTCTTTACCTAATAGACGAAATCAACGACCCCCATCTAACAATTAAAGCTATAGGTCACCAATGATACTGAAGCTATGAATATACAGACTATAGCGACCTAGCCTTTGACTCATATATAGTCCCCACACAAGACCTGGCCCCCGGCCAATTCCGCCTTTTAGAAACTGACCATCGAATGGTCGTTCCAGTGGACTCCCCCATTCGAATCCTAGTCTCAGCAGAAGATGTCCTCCACTCCTGAGCCGTCCCCTCTCTAGGTGTAAAAATGGATGCCGTACCCGGCCGTCTAAACCAAACAGCCTTTATCCTGTCCCGACCTGGTGTTTTCTACGGCCAATGCTCCGAAATCTGCGGAGCTAACCACAGCTTCATACCAATCGTTGTTGAAGCCGTCCCCCTAGAACACTTTGAAAACTGATCCTCACTAATGCTCGAAGATGCCTCACTAAGAAGCTAAAACGGACACAGCGTTAGCCTTTTAAGCTAAAAATGGTGCCTACCAAACACCCTTAGTGAAATGCCTCAACTCAACCCCGCACCTTGATTCCTCATTATGGTCTTCTCTTGATGTGTATTCCTAATCTTCCTCCCTCCAAAAATCATAGCTCACTTATTCCCAAATGAACCCTCCTCTCAAAACACTTGCCCCAAAGAAATCAAACCCTGACCCTGATCATGACACTAAGCTTCTTCGACCAATTTCTTAGCCCCACCGCCTTTGGTATTCCCCTGATTGCCCTCGCTCTCCTATTACCTTGGACCCTCTTCCCCACACCAACCAACCGTTGAACCAACAATCGTCTTTTAACACTTCAAAGCCAATTTATTAATCGATTTACTCAACAACTGCTCCTCCCACTAAACATAGGAGGGCACAAATGAGGCCCTTATATTGCCTCATTAATAGTGTTCCTAATTACCATTAATATGCTAGGACTCCTTCCATACACATTCACCCCCACCACACAGCTTTCCGTAAATATAGCCCTAGCTGTACCCCTATGACTCGCAACAGTAATCATCGGAATACGAAACAACCCAACAGCAGCCCTAGGCCACCTTCTTCCAGAAGGCACCCCCAACGCTCTAATCCCTATCCTAATTATTATCGAAACTGTCAGCCTCTTCATTCGACCTTTAGCACTAGGAGTTCGACTAACCGCTAACCTCACAGCAGGCCACCTGTTGATTCAACTAATCGCTACAGCAGCTTTCGTACTCCTCCCCCTTATACCAACTGTCGCCATTCTGACATCAACCCTATTATTCCTCCTGACACTTCTAGAAGTCGCCGTCGCAATAATCCAAGCCTATGTTTTCGTACTTCTTCTAAGCCTCTACCTACAAGAAAACGTTTAATGGCCCATCAAGCACACCCATACCACATAGTAGACCCAAGCCCATGACCCCTAACAGGAGCAGTCGCTGCCCTTCTCCTTACATCCGGCCTAGCCATTTGATTCCACTTTAACTCAACTATCCTAATAACCCTAGGACTAGTCCTACTTTTACTCACAATACTTCAATGATGACGAGATATCGTACGAGAAGGCACATTCCAAGGCCACCACACCCCTCCTGTCCAAAAAGGCCTTCGATACGGAATAATTCTATTTATTACCTCCGAAGTATTCTTCTTCCTTGGCTTCTTCTGAGCATTCTACCACGCAAGCCTAGCCCCCACTCCTGAATTAGGAGGCTGCTGACCCCCTACAGGCATTATCCCCTTAAATCCCTTCGAAGTCCCCCTCCTAAACACAGCAGTCCTACTGGCATCAGGAGTTACCGTAACCTGAGCTCACCACAGCATTATAGAAGGTGAACGAAAACAAGCAATCCAATCTCTCACCCTGACAATCCTTCTAGGGTTCTACTTTACATTCCTGCAAGCAATAGAGTACTATGAAGCCCCCTTCACAATCGCAGATGGTGTTTACGGCTCAACCTTCTTCGTCGCTACCGGCTTCCACGGCCTTCACGTCATCATCGGATCAACCTTCTTAGCCGTATGTCTGCTACGACAAATCCGATTCCACTTCACCTCCGAACACCACTTTGGCTTCGAAGCAGCCGCCTGATACTGACACTTTGTAGATGTTGTCTGATTATTCTTATACATCTCAATCTACTGATGAGGCTCATAAATCTTTCTAGTATAAAGTCAGTACCTGTGACTTCCAATCACCCAGTCTTGGTTAAACTCCAAGGAAAGATAATGAACTTACTAACAACAATATTAATTATCACCACAGCTTTATCCCTCATCTTAATGACCGTCTCATTCTGACTCCCCGCCCTTACACCAGACTACCAAAAATTATCACCATACGAATGTGGCTTCGACCCCCTAGGATCAGCCCGACTCCCCTTCTCACTACGCTTCTTCTTAGTCGCAATTCTGTTCCTCCTTTTCGACTTAGAAATCGCCCTTCTCCTCCCCCTCCCTTGAGGGGATCAACTCCCATCCCCCACCCTAACACTTATATGGACCTCCGCCCTTCTAATTCTCCTCACAATTGGCCTAGCCTACGAATGACTCCAAGGAGGCCTTGAATGAGCCGAATAGGTAATTAGTTTAATCAAAACATTTGATTTCGGCTCAAAAAACTATGGTTAAAGTCCATAATTAACCTGATGACCCTCATCCAACTCTCATTCACCTCAGTCTTCTTCCTAGGACTATTCGGCCTTGCATTTTACCGAGTCCACCTTCTATCTGCACTCTTATGTCTTGAAAGCATAATATTAGCCCTATTCCTCGCACTTTCAACATGAAGCCTGCAAATATCCTCCACCAGTTTTTCAGCCGCGCCGTTACTCCTTCTAGCATTCTCAGCATGCGAAGCTGGTGTAGGACTAGCTTTAATAGTCGCCACAGCCCGTACCCACGGATCAGATCACCTACAAAACCTAAACCTCCTACAATGCTAAAAATCCTAATCCCAACCACTATACTTATCCTAGCAACATGATTAACACCCCCTAAATGATTGTGGCCCTCTTCACTCCTCAACAGTCTCCTAATTGCTCTCACTAGCCTACTATGGCTAAAAAACGCCTCTGAAACAGGGTGAACTTTCCTCAACCCCTACTTAGCCACTGACCCACTATCAACCCCCCTTTTAATCCTCTCATGCTGACTCCTTCCTCTAATAATCCTAGCCAGCCAAAACCACACATCTCATGAACCAATTAACCGTCAACGAATGTATATCACACTTCTTGCCTCCCTGCAATTCTTCCTGATCCTTGCCTTCTCCGCCACAGAAATGATCATGTTTTACGTAATATTTGAAGCCACTCTAATCCCCACCCTGATCCTCATTACTCGCTGAGGAAACCAAGCAGAACGTCTTAACGCAGGTACATACTTCCTTTTCTATACCCTAGCAGGCTCTCTACCCCTCCTCATCGCACTACTACTCTTACAAAACTCTAATGGATCCCTATCCCTCCTTATGCTCCCCCACTTGGGCCAACTTGAACTAACATCATATGCAGATAAGATCTGGTGGGCAGGATGTATCCTGGCATTCCTAGTTAAAATACCCCTTTACGGAGTTCACCTCTGACTACCCAAAGCTCACGTAGAAGCCCCCATTGCAGGATCTATAGTGCTAGCCGCTGTACTACTAAAACTAGGGGGCTACGGCATAATACGAATTTTAGTCACCCTAGACCCCTTAACCAAAGAACTCAGCTACCCATTCATTGTCTTAGCCCTCTGAGGAGTGATTATAACTGGTTCCATCTGCATACGTCAAACAGACCTAAAATCATTAATTGCCTACTCATCAGTCAGCCACATAGGACTGGTAGTTGGAGGTATTCTCATCCAAACCCCCTGAGGATTCACCGGCGCGCTAATCCTCATAATTGCCCACGGATTAACATCATCCGCCTTATTCTGTCTAGCTAATACTAGCTACGAGCGCACACACAGCCGAACTATACTACTTGCTCGAGGTATGCAAATAATCCTCCCTCTCATAGCAGCCTGATGATTCATCGCAAGCCTCGCCAATTTAGCATTACCACCCCTCCCCAACTTAATAGGAGAACTAATGATTATTACCTCCCTATTCAATTGATCCCCGTGAACAATTGGCCTTACTGGACTAGGCACACTTATTACTGCCGGCTACTCGCTCTATATATTCCTCATAACCCAACGAGGGCCCGCCCCCAGCCACCTCCTAGCTCTTGAACCCTCACACACCCGAGAGCACCTTCTTATCGCCCTCCACCTCCTCCCACTAATCCTAATTATTACAAAACCAGAACTAATCTGAGGGTGAACTGCCTGTAGACATAGTTTAATCAAAACATTAGATTGTGATTCTAAAAACAGAGGTTAAAACCCTCTTGTCCACCGAAAGAGGTTCGCAACAATGAAGACTGCTAATCTTCATCCCCCTCGGTTAAACTCCGGGGCTCATTCGACCCAGCTTTTGAAGGATAATAGCTAATCCGTTGGTCTTAGGAACCAAAAACTCTTGGTGCAACTCCAAGTAAAAGCTATGCACTCCACCCCTCTAATTATAACATCTACCCTAATTATTATTTTTGCACTACTCATTTACCCAGTTTTAACAACCTTTTCCCCAAAACCACAAAACCCAAACTGAGCACTTATTCAAGTGAAAACAGCAGTAAAATACGCCTTCCTCGTCAGCCTCCTGCCCCTCTGCCTCCACCTTAATGAAGGAACTGAATCTATCATCACTAACTTAAACTGAATAAACACCCTCACCTTTGACATCAACATCAGCCTTAAATTCGACTCCTACTCAATTATCTTTACCCCAGTAGCACTATACGTAACCTGATCCATTTTAGAATTTGCATCCTGATACATACACTCAGACCCATTCATAAACCGATTCTTTAAATACCTTCTGGTCTTCCTAATTGCAATAATTATTCTTGTTACCGCCAATAACATATTTCAACTCTTCATCGGCTGAGAGGGGGTTGGTATCATATCATTCCTTCTTATCGGCTGATGATACGCACGAGCAGACGCTAATACAGCCGCCCTACAAGCAGTCATCTATAATCGAGTCGGAGACATTGGATTAATTATCGCTATAGCTTGAATAGCCACCCACCTAAACTCCTGAGAACTACAACAAATTTTCTTTTCCACTAAAAACATAGACATAACCCTCCCATTAGTTGCCCTGATCTTAGCCGCAACAGGCAAATCAGCCCAATTCGGCCTTCATCCGTGACTTCCTTCTGCAATAGAAGGTCCTACACCGGTCTCTGCCCTACTCCACTCCAGCACTATAGTCGTTGCAGGAATCTTCTTAATAATCCGCATCTCCCCCCTCTTAGAAACCAACCCAACAGCCCTCACACTCTGCCTATGCCTAGGAGCCCTAACCACCCTATTTACCGCCACCTGCGCCCTAACCCAGAACGATATCAAAAAAATTGTAGCTTTTTCAACTTCCAGTCAACTAGGCCTAATGATAGTCACCATCGGCCTAAATCAGCCCCAACTTGCCTTCCTGCACATCTGCACCCACGCTTTTTTCAAAGCCATATTATTCTTATGCTCTGGGTCTATTATTCACAGCTTAAATGATGAACAAGACATCCGCAAAATGGGAGGGATACACCACTTGACCCCTGTTACCTCTTCATGCTTAACAATTGGCAGCTTAGCCCTGACCGGAACCCCCTTCCTAGCCGGCTTCTTTTCCAAAGATGCCATCATCGAATCTTTAACCACCTCCCAATTAAACGCCTGAGCCCTATGCCTCACCCTCCTAGCAACTTCTTTCACAGCTATCTACAGCCTACGAGTCGTATTCTTCGTATCCATAGGCCACCCTCGCTTTAATTCCCTTTCACCAATCAATGAAAATAACCCATCTGTAATTAACCCTATCAAACGACTGGCATGAGGCAGCATTATTGCTGGCCTATTAATCACCACAAACCTTCTCCCAACAAAAACACCCGTAATATCAATACCTATAGTTGTTAAACTTACTGCTCTTATCGTCACAATCTTAGGACTCCTAATTGCCCTAGAATTAGCTTCCTTAACCTCCAAACAACTTAAACCTACACCACACCTGTCTCCCCACCACTTCTCAAACATACTTGGCTTCTTCCCAACAATTGTACACCGTGCCTCTCCTAAAATTAATCTCATTTTAGGACAAACAATTGCTACCCAAATTATTGACCTAACCTGACTAGAAAAAGTTGGACCCAAAACAATTTCATCTATCAATACTCCCCTCATCTCTACCATTAGTAACATCCAACAAGGATCAATCAAGACATACCTTGTCCTCTTCCTCACGACCCTTGCTCTATCAACCCTCGTTCTTCTTACCTAACTGCTCGAAGAGCCCCCCGACCCAACCCCCGCACCAGCTCTAATACTACAAGCAACGTCAATAACAAGACCCAGGCCCCCAATAGTAATACTCCCCCACCGCTAGAATATATAAGTGAAACCCCGTCCATATCACCTCGAAAAACTGCATCTCAGTCTATCTCTCCAGAAACCCCTCATCACACCTTTTCATCAAGGACCATATTTGTGTACAAGATACCAAAAACAAAAAAAAAATATCCAAAAAAGAATAAAACCACCTGTCAACCTGTAGGCGCCTTAGGATCCTTATCTGCAGACAGCGCTGACGAATAAATAAACACAACCAGTATGCCCCCCATATAAATCATTAACAACACCAAAGACAAGAAAGTCCCCCCGTGCAAAACTGAAGCCCCACAGCAAAGAAGTGCAACCAGCACCAAATTGAAAACTCCATAAAAAGGAGCAGGATTTGTAGACAACACAATTATCACAACCAACATCCCTAATAAAAGAAAAACAAGCGCATAAAACATAGTTTCTGCCAGGATTTTAACCAGGACCTATGGCGTGAAAAACCATCGTTGTTACTCAACTACAAAAACACTAATGGCCAGCCTACGCAAAACCCACCCCCTACTAAAAATCGTAAACGACATAGTAATTGACCTTCCTACCCCCTCAAACATTTCCGCCTGATGAAACTTTGGCTCTCTACTCGGATTATGCCTTATTACACAAATCATCACAGGACTGTTCCTTGCAATACACTACACATCCGACATCTCTACCGCCTTTTCATCCGTAGCCCACATTTGCCGAGACGTAAACTACGGCTGACTAATTCGCAATCTACACGCAAACGGTGCCTCATTCTTTTTTATTTGCTTATACTCCCACATCGGCCGAGGTCTTTACTATGGCTCTTACCTAAGTAAAGAAACCTGAAACGTAGGGGTAGTCCTCTTACTTTTAGTAATGGCCACCGCTTTCGTAGGCTACGTTCTCCCATGAGGACAAATATCCTTCTGAGGCGCCACTGTAATTACAAACCTGCTCTCTGCTGTCCCCTACGTAGGAAACACGCTCGTTCAATGAGTATGAGGAGGCTTTTCAGTAGACAGCGCCACTCTAACACGATTCTTTGCCTTCCACTTCCTCCTCCCATTTATCGTTGCAGCCGCTGCCATCGTACATCTTATTTTTCTTCACGAAACAGGCTCCAACAATCCCCTAGGACTTAATTCAAACGCAGACAAAATCCCATTCCACCCATACTTCTCTTACAAAGACCTCCTGGGCTTCACAATCATGCTCTCAGCCCTCGCAACACTCGCCCTATTCTCTCCAAACTACCTCGGAGACCCTGACAACTTCACACCAGCCAACCCTCTAGTTACCCCCGCCCACATTAAACCAGAATGGTATTTCCTATTTGCATACGCAATTCTACGGTCTATCCCCAATAAACTAGGAGGAGTCCTGGCCCTTCTTGCCTCAATCTTAATTCTTATAGTAGTTCCTTTCTTACACACCTCTAAACAACGAAGCCTAACATTCCGCCCACTATCACAATTCCTATTCTGAACCCTAATTGCCGACGTCGTCATCCTAACCTGAATTGGAGGCATACCCGTCGAACATCCTTACATTATTATCGGACAAATTGCCTCAGTACTTTACTTCTCTCTCTTCCTAATCTTGATGCCAATAGCCGGTTGACTAGAAAACAAAATACTAAACTAACAAGCATTAGTAGCTCAGATTCAGAGCGTCGGTCTTGTAAACCGAATGTCGGGGGTTAAAGTCCCCCCTTATGCTCAAAAAGAAGGGACTTCAACCCCCACCACTGGCTCCCAAAGCCAGCATTCTTAATTAAACTACTTTTTGATAATACATATATGTATTATCCCCATTCATATATATTAAACATTAATATAATGCATAACTAAGACATAGTACTATATATTCACCTATAATTCCTATAACCCATAAAGCAAGTACAGAAAACTAAAAATGCTAAAAGCATGACTAGAAAAATCCCTAAAAATTGTTGAAGAACTGAACGAAATTTAAGACCGAACAATAAACTCATCAGTCAAGATATACCAGGACTCAACACCCCGTAAAATACCAACTATTAATGTAGTAAGAACCGACCATCAGTTGATTTCTTAATGCATATTATTATTGAAGGTGAGGGACAATAACAGTGGGGGTTTCACTAAATGAACTATTCCTGGCATTTGGTTCCTACTTCAGGGCCATTAATCGATTTATTCCTCATTCTTTCATCGACGCTGACATAAGTTGTTGGTGGAGTTCATCAGTGAGATAATCCCACATGCCGAGCGTTCTCTCCACGGGGGTCAGGTTATTTTTTCTCTCTTTCCTTTCAATTGACATTTCAGAGTGCAGCGCGTCAATGGTTCATCAAGGTTGAACATTTTTTCTTGGTTTACGGAAATGTTAATTAATGAATTAAGACATTATTTAAGAATTACATTATTGATATCAAGGACATAAATAATAATACGATTCAACAATCATACAATTTCACCCCCTTCTTCTTTTTAAAAAAATTAACGTATACCCCCCCTACCCCCCCTACAAAATAGGAGAGACCTTTAAGTTTGGACCAAGCTCTCCACTTAATTAAATATTCATCATATTATTATCATATATTATAATATTATAATAATATAATTATAT